AAATAAGAACAGCCCCTACATTCAAAGGACCTTTTTTACCATTAGCAAGAACTTGTTTTACTTGCATATCATAAGGGATTCGAACAACTGCTTCAAATACAGTATCCGGAAGTACCGTTTGTGGAACTTCAATATCCACGGGCTTATTAGCTAAATGGCAATTGGCACATACAATACGGCCGGTCGCTTCTCGTGGATTTTCATAACCCTGCTGTGCAAAAATAGGATATGCACTTGAAATGGCTGGCCGAGTTATGATATATATCATGAGCGATACGGAAATGGATCGAGTAATTTGTTCCTTTATCCAAGAAAAAGTCTTTATATTTTGCATGGTCCAACCATTGAGCCCAAAAATGTCTACAATAAATTTGGTAGGTCGCTAACCTAGTTCCCTATCCGCGATTCTGCTATTTACTGGAATAATTTAATAATTTTACTGGAATAAATAATATTAATTAATATTTAATTAATTAATATATATCTTTGGGATGGGTAGAAGTAGAAAGAGTAAGTATGATTTTCCATGCTTTGCTTATGTACAACTACAAAGTAAGAAACGTTAGAATTGAGTTGGATTAATATTAGTAGATCCTTTTTTAATCATTCATTGAATGATAAATCACTACAAGTGACGGAGAAACACGATTTAAATAACGAAAAATCCAAAATTTAAATAGAGTATCTAGAATGACCGGAAAAGTAGAAACAAGACCAGATATAATTTGATCATTATGAGCAAATCCAAAATCTTTGTAGATAAAGCCAATCATTAGCTCCCAACCATGGGGCGAATGGAATCCGATACATAAATCTGTTAATAAAAGAATCGAAAAAGCTTTTATTGTGTCACTTAAGTTATATAGGAATTCCTGAGCCCAAGAGTTAAGAATAACAAGTTCTTCATTACCCAAAATAGAATAACCGCTTAGAATAATGAAACAGATTATATTTGTCGAGAAGTGCAAAATCGTATGGATACGATCCTCGTTGTGTATCTTGATTAATTGGAGCGTTTCTTTGTGGATTCCTATACGAAGGTTTTGTAGATGTGTCTCCGAGTATTCCTTGATCATTTCCTCCAAGAGAAGGATTTCCTCCAATTCTATGAATTTTTCTAGAATATTCTTTTCTTGGATATCATTCAAAAAAATTTCAGATTGCCTAGTATTCCACCAATAAGTAACCCAAGATTCCAGGCTTTTATTAAATGAGAGAGAAATCCACCAGGGCAAAAATACTATAGATGCAAGATAGAAAAGAGGAGTGAATGCTTTCTTTTTTGCCATTTTTCATTTCGTCTATGAATTTTTAATGAACCGACTTCATTAGTTGATTCTACACGATCCAATATTTTTCTCGTGCATGAGTTAGTTCTATTACAAAGTATCGAACCTATGAATCTATTCACTGTTTTTTATTTGTGATTTCGGGGTTAGTCTTTGAATGTAGAAAGAATACAGAAATAGATTAAGAATCCACTTCGAATTCAAATAATTAACAAAAAAATATTATATTGTTTCCAGATAATGAATATTATTTTCTATCATTATATCAAAATATCTTATATTATTCAAAAATTTCCCTGACTACTCAGAGTCCGGAATAAAAAAATGGAGGGAATTTTTTGAATAATATAAGAAATATTGTGCTGATCAAAAAGGAGTGGAAAAACAATACAGAAATTGACTAGTTATCATTAAAATAGAAGATGTTTGGTCATTAAGGAACACAAAAGAAAGTATAAAAAGAAACCTCAATTTACAAAAAATAAATAATTTTTTAAAAATAGGATATATCAGAATCTAAACTGTCAATTCCAACAAATATTGGATTCAAAAATTTATGTATTTCCAAATGCTTTGATATAAAATAGAAAAGATGAATCCATTTTTTTGATTTGTTACTTATTTTGTTTTTGTTATTGAATTAAGCTGTGTAGATTTCCATACACATAAAAGACTACAAAAACAGTTTTGTTTTGTGGTTGTTACGTTACGTATACGTCTTCTTTGACTAGAATGAGCGTTATGAAGAAACTTCAGTTAAGTTATGGTATAGAAAGGGGGGATTTTTTAGTTTTTCCTTCCTGCTGAGAAAGCATTCATTCTCTCAGCTCATTTCTCAAAATACTTCAATCGGTACACGCAAGAAATAGGCCAATTCGGCAGCTTTTTGTTCGATTTCCCGTGGAGTAACATTCTCATCAGTACGAGTCAAGGGAATGGCCCCCTGGCCTCTGATGTCCATATAAAGGACACGGCGAGAATAAATACCCTCTTTAACTTCTATTCTGACGGACTGAATATCCTTTATAAGGAATCGAACGAAGATGCGACGATTTTTTCCAGGGAATCCCCAACGAAAAATACACACCATTCCTTCTTTTCTATCAAATCGATCATAACCACCCCCTACATTCCACGAAATTGTGCACCACAAATAGGAGCTAATAAAGAGACCCGCGATCCCATAGAAAGACATCACAATCCCCTGTGGAAAAAAAAGGATTTGCTGAGACGGAAATAAAGATATCAAGTTTCTCCCAAGATAACTGGAAGTTCCAACCAATAAGAATCCTAATGAACCTAAAAAAAGGATAATGGCCCAGCAGAAATTACTTGTTTTCCGTGACCCCGTTATAGGTTGTATCCATATATGTTCTGATCGACAACTCATACTTGATCCGGTTTCGTTTTATTGGAATTGAGAGAATACCCTAGACTTTACTCTTTTTGTTTCCGAAGTAACTCTCATCAACTAGTACTAGTTTGATGTGACCCTTTAAGAGAAATTTATCAAATTAGTTAGATCTAAAATAAAAACATACCCTTCGTATGATCCCATCGATATACATATAGATACACCGACTTTACAGTTCATCCATCCGGCGATCCTGATATTTTTTCAAATAGATAGAATTTATTTATCATCTTTCTACAGGCCTAAGAGCCCCTCCTTTATGTTTCGACGGAAGCGCCGCATGTTATACTTTATTCCACTAAATGGATATCTGCGTTATGATACAAGTCTTAGTTTTGAAAAAAAAAATGGATGAGAGTTGGGCCCATCAGATCTAAACAGTCTTATTTTTTTGAACATGAAGAAATAAAGAAGCCATTGCCATTGCCGGAAATACTAAGCCTACTAAAGGCACCAAAACAGAGGGAAAGTCGAAAGTTGTCATATAAAGGATACCTCAATTTACTATTTGTACCTGTTATTATATTAAAAATTAAATTCAATCAATTAAATTAAAATTTTAATTAGTATAGATCTAAGTATATATCTAAGTGAGTATAGAATGGACTTATTCATCTTTTTATTTTCTATATTTCTACATGAAAGATATGTAAAAGATATTGTAGGATACTCACCTTTATTATTTTTTATTTTCTTCGTCTTTTGCTCCTGTCTTCTAATCATTTAATAAAGAAAAAGCTTCTTACAAAAAATTCGATCCAAAAAGGGGGATTCTTAGTCAAAATAAAATAGGATTCTCGAGAGATATATAAAGGTACAAAACCATATATAATATATCTATAGTTTCTAAATTCTAGAATTATAGATTTGGATTTATATATATACATACGTAAGACGTAGAACAAAAATTTTAAATTTTACTAATTTAACGAAAATAAGAATTCACTCTTCTTTCTTGTTGATAGAGGCCTCTTAACTGATAACTGAATTAGTAATCAAGAATATAGATAAAAAAGAGTTATTCGCAACTTTTGATTCTTTTTACAATTTAGATCTTATGTCAACAAAGAAACCCCATTCATATTCATTTTACTTGGATTCTGATAAACTAACTACTTGTTTGCTACAAATAAAAAAGGAGCTTAATGCTCTATTGAATTTTGATTCACGGGAAAGAAAGCGTGGAGCTGAAATAACTCACTCAGAACACTTTTTAAAGGATTACGTGGTACGATTAGATCGAATAAGCCCTTCTGGAATAAATATTCAGCCGACTGTGAACCTTCAGGTACTGTTTTATTCAATGTTTGTTCAATTACTCTTTTACCCGCAAATGCAATATAGGCATTGGGTTCGGCAATAATGATATCTCCCAACATACCAAAACTAGCAGTCACCCCCCCTGTAGTAGGAGATGTAAGAATTGGTACATAGAATAACTTTTTATTTAATTGATAATCATATAAAGCAGAAGATATTTTAGCCATTTGCATTAAACTCAAACTTCCCTCTTGCATACGCGCCCCCCCCGAAGCACATACTATAATAAGAGGGAGAAATTTGTTAGTAGCGTACTCAATCAAACGGGTTATTTTTTCCCCAACCACGGATCCCATACTACCCCCCATAAACTGAAAATCCATAACCCCAAGTGCTATGGGAATACCGTTTAATTGACCTATGCCTGTTTGAACGGCTTCAGTTAATCCTGTCTTTCGTTGATAAGAATCGATACGATCTTTATAAGGTTCCTCTTCCGAATGAAATTCAATGGGATCCAAAGACACCATGTCTTCATCCATAGCATCCCAAGTATCCGGATCGATCGAAAGTTCGATTCTATCTGAACTACTCATTTTCAAATGATATCCACATTGTTCACAAAGATTCATTTTTGATTTTAAAATTTTCTTATAATTTAATCCATAACAATTTTCACATTGAACCCACAAATGTCTGTATTTTTGAGTTACATCCAGATCATTGGAACTTTCTAGTATAGTGCTACCATTCGTGCTGGTACTTATATCGGACCCCTTACTTTCACCACAAACGGAACTAGAAATGTAACTGTTACTGTAATTGTCACTACTACTTACAATGTAAGTATCAATAAAGATTTGAGACTCAAGATAAATGTCAATACAACTATTAATGTGATTATTCCAACTATATTGAGTATCATACATGTAATGATCATCGTGAGGATCGTCATTCTTAGATCCATTATTTAAATAACTAAAATTCCAATAACTAGAAAAAGAACTTTCTAGTTCACTCTGAAAAAAATGACCACT